TTCGACTATGATTTCGTGTAGCTTACGCTAGACTTAGGTTTTGATTCAGATATCATTTGATTATTTCATTTATACTACTTATTACATTTTCATTTATACTACTTATTACATTTCAAAAGATTTTTTTGAAATTATCTAGTTAATAGCTAAAAAGCCTTCTTCCTTATTAATAATATCCATTATTCTAGAACAGAATTTGATAAAAGAAGCTTTTTTGCAATAGAAACAAAGATGGGGAAAGAGTTACCTCTTGCTAAGGCAAAGCCTTTATTTAATGAAATTCTTTATTCTTTCATTAAGAACTAATCCAATCTCCCCAAGTAGGATTCGAACCTACGACCAATCAGTTAACAGCCGACCGCTCTACCACTGAGCTACTGAGGAACAACGGCAGATTCTACCTCTTAGAGTTCAACTTTTGTTCTCAACCCATAAACAATATAAGTCCCAAGCTTCCTTCGTAACTCCCGGAACTTCGTCGTAGTGTCCCCCTTCCATGTCTCATTTCATATATGGAAGATAGTATTCTCATATCATCAATATTTTTCTATTATACTAGAATATATATGCAAGATGATATTTGCATATAATCAATATATGACTCTCTCGAATATATATGTCAAACATCTTTTTTTTTTGAATCCATTCTGTCTTACTCTATGAAAAAAGCCTTCCAATCTATGTATCAAATAGAAGAAAAAGGAATGAAGACAAGAAATCATGGATTTTCACCTTTCCTTATTCAAGTAAATCAAAGATATGCATTTTTTCGTTGAAACTAGAAGGCCAAACGGCTGTAGATTCGGGGTTTTCACTTATAGCTGAGCATCAGGGAAAGGTCCTTTATACTGATAGTCAAAAGATCCTTTTTTCAAGGAATGGGAATACTGAAAGTATTCCTTTAGTTAAGTATCAAGATTCCAACAAAAAAACTTTGATCCATCAAAAACCCCGGGTTCAGGGAGGTAAATGCGTTAAAAAAGGTCAAATTTTGGCGGACGGTGCCGCTACAGTTGATGGGGAACTCGCTTTAGGAAAAAACATATTAGTAGCTTATATGCCATGGGAGGGTTATAATTCTGAAGATGCAGTACTAATTAGTGAACGTCTGATATATGAAGATATTTTTACTTCTTTTTCTATTCGGAGATATGAAATTAAGACTTATATGACAAATCAATTGGTTTGATACGAATAATGGAAGTCGTTTCAGTATGTTAAGGATACCTATGTATCCACAATCTAGATAGAATTCGAAAATAGTCTATTTCCTATACCAATATAGGAATAAAGAAATTCGCAGAATTCTTAAAGACTTTTTTCCTTAATTTCTTTATAAATAGATACAAATATACCCTTTTTTTGTATTGTAAAGGGGTATCCAATCTTTGAATTTTTTTCTTTCTTTTTTCGAATATTTGAGTTATAGCCCTTTTTTTTTTGGAAACTCTGTTGCAGACTTTTGATTTCATCATAGCTATGCTACAGAATTTGAAAAATCTTATTCATTCTTACTGGTATGTATTTTCAATTTTAAGGGATTATATCCCGATAACATGATAGTTTTTAGAAACTCAGACCGGAGGTGCAGAATGCGAACTATCCAAGAACTCGAACTAGATGCGAATAAAGCAAAAAACCTAGTTCGATTGGAAATAAAAAGCCTTTTATAGGAATTTACTGATTTGAATAATTCAGAACTTCAGCATCTCTACCAAGAGATTCATGAGGCAAGACGTTCTACCTATGAACCTGACACATTACCTTATGATGGCGTTATTGCGTTTATGTATTATATTCTAGAAAAATGTGATGAGAATTTCTTTGAATCTATTTCTGATCAAGAGAGATCTCTTATAAGAAAAACATCACATAGGACTATTCCAAACTATTCGTATTTGGTATATCTAAAAGGTGAAATAAAAGAAAAAATAAGAAGATTGGTCAAAGGACAAAATATACCACCATTGCAGAAAGGAAAAAATGTACCAGCTCAGTCTTTTTTTTCTTTTCTAGAAAAGGTTCTTGGGGACGAAATGTTCTTCAAGCCCAAGAAATAATTCTAAGATTTCTGAACCAAAAACTCCAGGTCCTAAAACTGAATAGAAAAGTTTTGGTCATGGTCCTGAAACCAAACAAAGAATTCTAAGATTTCTGAATTCTTAATATTCTTAATTATTAAGAAAATTTTTGTTAATAATTTTCTTATTGGCCAACATAAGCATAATATTGATCCAATTTTTTTTCTCACTGTTACTAAAAAGAGTGAAATGAATCCCCTTAATAAAAATAAAGGGGATTATTCTTGAAAATTATTAGTAGTTAATTTTCAGGTTTCCTTATTTGTCTTATTTTTATGTCGAAAATCCATATATGGACATAGATGGAGTTCACTAAAATCTCATGTGATTTATCAAACAGAATAGAAATTCCACTAGATTGATCTATAGATAGGGATCGTCGATAAATAATGATCAACTAAAGGTATTTTTTTCGATAAAAAGCTACTAAGCTTCAAAATTATTTGGAATGGAAATATGAGGATATCACAATGCTTAATCACATAGAATTGTACAACTTTTACAGTTACAGATTTATCACTAATGCTAACAAAAAATAAATAAGTCCTGTCTTTGTGGGAAAGACCTATTAACGGCCACGGACCTATTAATGGTCAAGATCCTTTTGATTTTAAAGAGTCACTGGAATCAGACTCGTTTAATGAAAAAGAGGATGTTCATTCTGATTCAGAATCAGAAAAGGATATTGATCAAAAGGATATTGATTCTGATTCAGAATCAGAAAAGGAGGAAAAGGATATTGATTCTGATTCAGAATCAGAAAAGGAGGAATCAGATGATAAGGACTATGATTCTGATGAGTCCTATGATTCCGCTGACAAGGACTTTATCTTGTATCAAGAGTTGGAAGAGTTTTTTTAAGAAATCATTTTAGTCCTCTTCTTCACCAGATTGAGCGGTTCATATAATACCATGAAGAAACTAAAACTCTTAATAGGTGTTCTCAATTTACTAGAAGAAATAAACAAGGGTGTTAAGTATTTCAAACCGTCAATCGACGATCCATCAGAGGAGTTGGACCCATCGTATTCACTCCCATTTTCGGAATCCGAGTGGGAAGAAGAGGGGGATTCGCAAATTAATGAGCTCCCTCCGAGCTATCGTTGCGAATTGATTTCTTACTGGATCCGGGGTTCTATTTTCTCAAATAAAATATCGAGAAATCCAAATATCTACCTTTCGGGACCAAAGGTGATAAAATTTCTCCGGAAAATTTGATTTGTCACATAATCAAATCCTTCATTTGATTTGGATAGAATAAAAAAGTAGTATATGAATCAATCCAAATTTTTGTGTGTACTAGATTCAAATAACTGGCATAATTCTGATTTTTTGATTTTTCCTGATCGGAAAAATCATCCATGAAAAAGAAAGAAAAAAGATAGAAAAATTTTGTTATTTATGATCAAAAATTCATTCACTCCTATTATTCCACAAGAAGAAAATAAGGGTTCTGTTGAATTTCAAGTATTCAGTTTCACCAATAAGATACAGAGACTTACTTCCCATTTAGAATTGCACAAAAAAGATTTTTTATCGGAAAGGGGTCTACGAAAAATTCTGGGAAAACGTCAACGGTTGCTGACTTATTTGTCAAAGAAAAATCGAGTACGTTATAATAAATTAATTGATCAGTTGAATATTCGAGAGCCACAAACTCGTTAATTTCATCGTTTGAATTTTTTTTTAGTAGTATTCGATTTTTCATTTTGATGAGCCTCACTTTGAGGAATTCATGGAATAATGAATTCAGGAAGAAAAGATATGACTGTACCGGTTACAAGAAAAGATCTCATGATAGTCAATATGGGTCCTCACCACCCATCAATGCATGGTGTTCTTCGACTGATCCTTACTCTCGATGGTGAAGATGTTATTGATTGTGAACCCATATTGGGCTATTTACACAGAGGAATGGAAAAAATAGCGGAAAACCGAACAATTATACAATATCTACCTTATGTAACACGGTGGGATTATTTAGCTACTATGTTCACAGAGGCAATAACGGTAAATGCACCAGAAAAATTGGAAAATGTTCAAGTACCTCAAAGAGCTAGCTATATCCGAGTTATTATGCTGGAATTGAGCCGTATAGCTTCTCATTTGTTATGGCTTGGACCTTTTATGGCAGATATCGGTGCACAGACTCCTTTCTTCTATATTTTCAGAGAGAGAGAATTGATATACAATCTATTCGAAGCCGCCACAGGTATGCGAATGATGCATAATTATTTCCGCATCGGGGGGGTAGCTGCTGATCTACCTTATGGATGGATAGAGAAATGTTTCGATTTCTGCGATTATTTCTTAACAGTTTTTGTTGAATATCAAAAACTGATTACACGGAATCCCATTTTTTTGGAACGAGTGGAAGGAGTGGGCATTATTGGTGGAGAAGAAGCAGTAAATTGGGGTTTATCCGGTCCAATGTTACGAGCTTCTGGAATCCAATGGGATCTTCGTAAAGTTGATAATTATGAGTGTTACAATGAATTCGATTGGGAAATCCAATGGCAAAAAGAAGGAGATTCATTAGCTCGTTATTTAGTACGAATCGGTGAAATGAGGGAATCCATAAAAATAATTCAACAGGCTCTAGAGGGAATTCCTGGAGGACCCTATGAGAGTTTAGAAGTCCGACGCTTTGATAGAGCAAAGAATTCCGAATGGAATGATTTTGCATATAGATTTATAAGTAAAAAACCTTCACCCAATTTTGAATTGTCGAAACAAGAACTTTATGTGAGAGTGGAAGCCCCAAAAGGGGAATTAGGGATTTATTTGATAGGAGATAATAGTGTTTTCCCCTGGAGATGGAAAATTCGTCCACCCGGTTTTATCAATTTGCAAATTCTTCCTCAGCTAGTTAAAAGAATGAAATTGGCTGATATCATGACGATATTAGGTAGTATAGATATCATTATGGGAGAAGTTGATCGTTGAAATGATAATTGATACGACAGAAGTACAAACTATCAATTCTTTCTCTACATCGGGATTTTTCAAAGAAGTCTATGGACTGATATGGATTGTACCTATTTTGACCCTGCTATTGGGAATCATAATAGGAGTACTAGTAATTGTTTGGTTAGAAAGAGAAATATCTGCAGCGATCCAACAGCGTATTGGGCCTGAATATGCTGGTCCGTTGGGAATTCTTCAAGCTATAGCAGATGGGACTAAATTACTTTTGAAAGAGGATCTCCTCCCATCTCGAGGAGATATTCGTCTGTTTAGTGTCGGACCGTCTATAGCAGTTATATCAGTTCTACTAAGCTATTTAGTAATTCCTTTTGAGTATCGTCTTGTTTTAGCTGATCTCGGTATAGGTGTTTTTTTATGGATCGCCATTTCAAGTATTGCTCCTATTGGTCTTCTTATGTCAGGATATGGATCGAATAATAAATATTCCTTTTCAGGTGGTCTACGAGCTGCTGCTCAATCTATTAGTTATGAAATACCATTAACTCTATGTGTATTATCAATATCTCTACGTGTGATTCGTTGGAATATGAACTTTTACCTCTTTTTCTTCTAAAAATCAAAGAACAAAAAGAGGTTCAATGTATTGAATAGATATTCTCATTTTTTTATTCAGCATTCGGGTTGATGAGTTAAACCAGATAGTTATATGAGTGAAACAAAACAGCTTATCAATTTGTAGTAAGAATAAAAAATCTCATTCCCTATGTACAAGAATCAAGTTGAAGTAAACATAAGTAGCGTAAACTGTTTACCCCAAGATTCCGATTTTTTGATTAGTCATCATATCTTGAAGCGGGTGCAAACAAAAGATCAACTGTATGGAGTTTCTACTACTTTCTTTTATTTATTACTATACCGGCGATCAATCAAAAGTCAGTGGACAGTTAGGAACACCAAGGTACACAAAAGATTAGTAATCGAGATAATGTAAGGTATCAAAAAAGAGGTTTTTCCACATAAAACGAATCATAATAAGGACTTGAAATTTGTAGAAATGATCAAGTAGTACTTCCTTACGATTCCGATCTAGAGTATGCTCCTATTCACTGATTAAAGAAATGACTATCAAGAACGAATTAATCCTTTATTTTTTTTTGAAGTACCCTCCCCTGAGACAGAAGAAGAGGAAAAAAGAAATGGAATGCCATATATGGTATGAATAATAAAAAAAATCTTTCTTTATTCTTTCTTCCATATTCATACATATACAATTCTTATCATGATTCATGAACTAATGCCTAATTCTTTATATTTATTGATATAACGAGTATTTTATTGAAAGATTCAGTTATTACCGAACAAAGAGAGATTCTCATTATAAAGGATAAGATCAATTCGGAAGCAACTTTTTGATTATTCTAGCAGACAGAATTCCATTGGTCTAATTTGGGACTCTCCGATCTATCTTTATTCTGTCTACCCCCAAAGAAAGATGCCGATAATACCGAACTAGTCCTTACATTTTTTGTGGCCATAGAGGAGCCGTATGAAGCTGAGGTTTCATGTACGGTTTTGAAATAGCGATGAAAACAGTCATGTTTTTTTCGACTATGATTATCTAACAGTTCAAGTACAGTTGATATAGTTGAAGCACAGTCCAAATATGGTTTTTGGGGGTGGAATCTGTGGCGTCAGCCTATAGGCTTTCTAGTTTTTCTAATTTCTTCTCTAGCCGAATGTGAGAGATTGCCTTTTGATTTACCAGAAGCAGAGGAGGAATTAGTAGCAGGTTATCAAACCGAATATTCGGGTATCAAATATGCTCTCTTTTATCTTGCTTCTTACCTAAATCTATTAGTTTCTTCATTATTTGTCACAATTCTTTACTTAGGTGGGTGGAATTTCTCTATTCCGTACATATCCATTCCTGAACTTTTTAAAATAAAGAAAATGGCTGGAATTTTTGGAATGACAATTGGTATCTTTATTACATTAGCTAAGGCTTATTTGTTTCTCTTCATTTCTATCACAACAAGATGGACTTTACCTAGGATGAGAATAGACCAGTTATTAAATCTTGGATGGAAATTTCTTTTACCTATTTCTCTAGGTAATCTTTTATTAACAACTTCTTCTCAACTTGTCTCACTATAAATAACAGAATACGATAACAAGATTCTCGATTCATAATATCTCTCAAACAAGAGAAAGAAACTTCCATTTTCTCATTGATATTTACAATATGTTCCCTATGGTAACTGGGTTCATGAATTATGGTCAACAAACAATACGAGCTGCAAGGTACATTGGTCAAGGTTTCATAATTACCTTATCCCACACAAATCGTTTACCTGTCACTATTCAATATCCTTATGAAAAATCGATCATGTCAGAGCGTTTCCGGGGTCGAATCCACTTTGAATTTGATAAATGTATTGCTTGTGAAGTATGTGTTCGTGTATGCCCGATAGATCTACCCCTTGTTGATTGGAGATTGGAAAGAGATATTAAAAAGAAACAATTGCTAAATTATAGTATTGATTTCGGGGTTTGTATATTTTGTGGTAATTGTGTCGAGTATTGTCCAACAAACTGTTTATCAATGACTGAAGAATATGAACTTTCTACTTATGATCGTCATGAATTGAATTATAATCAAATTGCTTTGGGTCGGTTACCAATCTCAATAATTGGAGATTACACAATTCAAACTGTTATGAATTCGACTCAATTCCAAATAGATAAAGAGAATTCCTTTGATTCAAGAACGATTACTAATTACTAAGATTTTTTTTGGTTAGTCAGTAACTACAAAGAAAACTCAAAACTATTGATTGTCGAAAATCACTCTTTGATTGAAACTGACAATCTGTTTTTCGTGATGGGATGATTTCGAAATATACAATTTGAACCACTATTCAAACTAGTCTTTTTTCGGATAAAAATTCTATTTACATTAATCCATATTTCCTTTTCATTCTATGACAAATTTATCATAAACTATATTTTATACAAGAAGAAAATAGGGTAATCCCTTTTCCTTTCCTGGACCTTTTAGTATGGTCATGATATATTTCAATTTCTTTGTTTTTTTTTTACATAATGGATTTACCTCGACCAATACATGATATTCTTGTGGTATTTCTGGGATCAGTTCTTGTATTAGGGGGTCTAGGGGTAGTATTACTTACCAATCCAATTTATTCTGCCTTTTCGTTGGGATTTGTTCTTATTTCGATATCTTTATTCTATATTTCATTGAACTCCTATTTTGTAGCTGCCGCACAGCTCCTTATTTATGTCGGAGCCATAAATGTATTGATCTTATTTGCTGTAATGTTCATGAATACTTCACAATATTCCAAAGATTCCTATCTTTGGACCATTGGAGATGGGGTTACTTCAATGGTTTGTACAACTATTCTTTTTTCACTAATGACTACTATCCTAGATACATCATGGTACGGGATTCTTTGGACTACAAGATCAAACCAAATTATAGAACAGGACCTCATAAATAACGTTCAACAAATTGGGATTCATTTAGCAACAGATTTTTTTCTTCCCTTTGAACTCATTTCTATAATTCTTTTAGTTTCCTTGATAGGAGCAATTACTATGGCTCGACAATAAGAAATACTTAGATTAGAATGATTCCAAATTCTAAGAATTGATAATTCTAAATAAAAAAAATCCAAATTTTTTGTCCCTTTTTACCTATTTTTTCCTTATTTGTTAATTAATTAAATTTTAAAGTAAAAAAAAGGTAAAATTCATTTTTTGAGGAAATCAAAATATCTTTATCTATCCTATTCCTATTTATTTTAATCGAAATAATATTTTCTTTTTTTACAATTTTGATAAAAAAAAGTACAGAATTTTTTAATTTTTATATTTGACTTAAAATCGTATTGTCTTATTTCTTATTTATTCTTTACAGTATTCTTGAACTTTGAATATTTAATATATTATATTTTATTAAAGATAATAATTAGTGAATCAAATTTTCAGGAAAGGAAAAAATATCAATTAACAATTAAACTTCTTAATATCTTATGGAACTTATATATCAATATGCATGGATAATACCCTTTCTTTCACTTATAGTTCCAATAATAACAGGTATTGGACTTCTACTTATTTCCACAGCAACGAAAAGTATTCGTCGCATATGGGCTTTTCCAAGTATTTTCTTTTTAATCATAACTTTGATATTTTCTTTAAATCTTTCTATTCAACAAATAAATGGGAATTTGATTTATCAATATCTATGGTCTTGGACGATTAATAAGGATTTTTCCTTAGAATTCGGATATTTGATTGATCCATTGACCTCAATTATGTTAATACTCATTACTACTGTTGGAATCACAGTTCTTATTTACAGCGATGGTTATATGTCTCATGATCAAGGATATTTGAGATTTTTTGCTTATTTGAATTTTTTCAATGCTTCTATGTTGGGACTAGTTACAAGTTCAAATTTGATACAAATTTATGTTTTTTGGGAAATAGTAGGAATATTTTCCTATTTGTTAATAGGATTTTGGTTTACACGACCGCTCGCTGCAAATGCCTGCCAAAAAGCCTTTATAACTAATCGTATAGGTGATTTTGGTTTATTATTAGGAATTTTAGGTTTTTATTGGATAATAGGTAGTTTCGAATTTCGAGATTTATTCGAAATAACCAATAATTTTATCCAAAAAAATGAAGTCAATTCTTTATTTACTACTTTATGTACCTTTTTATTATTTCTTGGTGCGATTGCTAAATCCGCACAGTTTCCTCTTCACATATGGTTACCTGATGCCATGGAAGGACCTACTCCTATTTCTGCTCTTATACACGCTGCTACCATGGTAGCAGCGGGAGTTTTTCTTGTAGCTCGACTGTTTCCTCTTTTCTTAATAACACCTTATATAATGGATATAATTTCTTCAATAGGTTTAATAACTTTATTTTTAGGAGCTACTTTAGCTCTTGCTCAAAAAGACATTAAAAGAAGCTTAGCCTATTCTACAATGTCTCAATTGGGTTATATTATAATGGCTTTAGGTATAGGCTCGTTTCGAGCTGCTTTATTTCATTTGATAACCCATGCTTATTCTAAGGCTTTATTATTTTTAGGATCTGGATCCATTATTCATTCAATGGAACCTGTTGTTGGATATTCACCGGATAAAAATCAAAATATGGTTTTTATGGGTGGTTTAACTAACTATATCCCAATTACAAAAACTGCTTTTTTATTGGGTACACTCTCTCTTTGTGGTATTCCACCCCTTGCGTGTTTCTGGTCTAAAGATGAGATTCTTAGTAATAGTTGGTTACATTCTCCAATTTATGGGATAATAGCTTATTTCACTGCAGGATTAACAGCATTTTATATGTTTCGAGTATACTTACTTACTTTTGATGGATATTTACGTATTAATTTTCAAGCTTATAGTAGTACTAAAACAAATTTCTTTTATTCAATATCTTTATGGGGGAAAAGCACATGTAACAAATCAAATACCAATAGAAGTTTGCCTTTATCAAAAATAAATAAAAAAGTCTCCTTTTTTTCAAAAGAAAAAAAGAATAGTCTAAGAAATAAAATATACTGCTTCAATATTTTTCAAGCAAATAAATATACTTCTTTATTTCCTCATGAATCAGACAATACTATGTTAATCCCTCTTCTCCTATTAATAGTTTTTACTGTGTTCATTGGTTTAATAGGAATTCACTTTGATATAAGCGGACTAGATCTAGATTTATTATCAAGATGGTTAACTTTATCAAAAAATTCTTTCATCGAAAGTTCAAATCAATATGTAATTTTTTATGAGTTCTTGCAAAATGTACTTTTTTCAGTAAGTATAGCAACTTTTGGATTATCTATAGCATTCATTTTTTATGGATCTATAAATTCTTTTTTTCCGAATTTATTTCTTATTAATTTATTTTTCAAAAAAGGTGTTAAAAGAGATTTCTTAGACCAAATACAAAATGCAATATATAATTGGTCATATAATCGTGGTTACATAGATATTCTTTATACTAATGTTTTTATATTGGGTATAAGAAGATTAAGTAAATTCACTGAATTTTTTGATAAACATATAATTGATGGTATTCCAAATGGAATAGGTGTTACAAGTTTTTTTATAGGAGAAGGGGTTAGATTTATAGGAAATGGTAGAGTCTCATTTTATTTATTCTTTTTTTTATCTTTTGTATCATTGTTTTTATTAATCTTCCTTTTTTTTTAATTCATATATTCTACAGATATTCAAGAATTTTAGAACATAAAATTTTTTTATGTTTATAAATGAAATATTTATTGAAACACATATTATTTTCTTATATTAAAAACATGTATTACATAGAAATATAGAAGGAAAGGTTCTCTGTAGTTAAATACGTAATTAAATTAAATATCTTCTAATTCATAATTTAAATATTATAAATTAATTAAATATTTTATAATTCATAATTTATATATTAGAAATTTAGAATAATATATAACTAAACTAAAGTTTTCTAAAGAATTTAAAAGTCTTTTTTATAATTATATTATAATTAAGTTAATAAAATTCTCCTTTGTTTTTTCTATTATTTTATTCCTCTTTGTCTTTCATCTAAATATCTAATAATATTAGCAAATACGTTTTGTTTGTAAAGTCAGATCAAAAAAAAAATATCTAAGAATTTTTTCCTATTAGTATTAGATATTTCTAATTTCTATTAGAATTAGAAAAAATAAATAATATAAATATTATTTGGATATGTGTGTAACTGACCTATAGAATTTCAGTCATTTAAAAATCCTTAATTGCACTGAATTTCAAAATATAAGAAAGAAAAAGCAAGAATAATTTAATTAAGATAAGAAAGACACACAATAGACTATAAAACATAAAAAAAGGAAAAAGACTCATCAAAAAAAATCTTATTTGAAAAGATTTTCTTTTCTATTGAATTATATATTCAATTTTGATAGGATATATGTTTTTCTATAAGAAAAAAAAGCACGGAACGGGTTTTGTCTCGTTATGTTCAAAAATTCTTTTCTAATTATAATAGAATACAATAGAAAGTTCGAATCCTTCTACCTCCCCGTATAAGATAAGGCGATGATCTTCAATCTAAATTGTTTTTATTCTTGATTGAATTAAAAGGCTTGTGGGATAAATGTCATAAAATAATAACCTAATTGCGAATTAATTTCTTACTGGGTCCGGGGTTTTATTTTTTCAAATAAAATTAAAATATCGAGAAATCCAAATATTTACCTTTCGGGACCAAAGGTTATGAAATTTCTCAAATTTTTGAGGTATTGTATTGTATAGAAATCAATTTCTATCCAAATCAAATCCTTCATTTGTAAAGATACTTTATTTCAATTATTAAAATAAAAAGTCTGACGCAAACTGAAATTATATTAATAGATTAGTAGCAAGAATAAGTTTCTTTTTTGTAAGATTATTTGGTATGCTAAATTAAATAAATAATATAATTATAATTCTTTTTTTTTTTTTTTTTGAAAAAAAAATGTATTTCACATAAAAAAATAAAATAAAAAAAACTTTCAATGGCTGTTCCAAAAAAACGTACTTCTATGTCAAAAAAACGTATTCGTAGAAATATCTGGAGAAAAAAAGGATATTTAATTGCAGTAAAAGCCTCTTCTTTAGCAAAATCACTTTCTATTGGAAATTCAAAAAGTTTTTTGAAACAAAAACCAAATAAAAGAGTTTTTGGTTTTTATGTATTTCTACAATAAAGTATTCCTTTAATAAATATAAATATAGATTAAAATGCTATAGATAGTTTAAAATGCTAATAAAAAACTAGCTTTAAAATTAATAATTAATTTTCCATTAATTTAATTCTTATTTTTAAGAGATTAATTTTTATTAATTTAGTTAGTTAAATTTTAGTTAAGATTAGACTTTAATTAGAACTATAAATTATATATAATTTATATTATTTTTAATTCTAAAAATAATATCTATATCTTAGGATTTCAAATACTTAATCTTAATTAAGTAACAATTTACTTATTAATTAACTTTTCACAATAGAAGAAAAGATTTTCTTCTATTGTGAAAAGTTTAATAGAACTTAATTTAAATTTGAGATTTAAATATTTCCTATCTTATATATATTTCCTATCTTATATATATTTTTTTAAAATTTTTTAAAAATTAAAAAAAGATTTTTAATTTACTGTTAATTTACTGTTAATTTTAACATTAAAAAATAAAAAAAGATAAATGATAAAAACTTTGCATTTATTTTTTTTATTCTACTAGAATATTAAAAAATAAACTACTAGAATATTCAAAAATAAAAAAGACTAAATTCTTTTTATTTTATTTTTTGTAATTTTTGTAAATATTAAAAAAAATGATTTTTCTTCCTATCATTTTTGATACAGAAAATAAGATAAATGAGAAAAAAATAATAAGTTTTATAAAAAAAGAAAGATTTTGCCATTGAGGATGTCAAAAGAAAATGAAAAAAAAATCTTTTCTCTTTATCGATCCTGAAATTTATTATTTCAAATAAAATTTTTAAATCTTGACGATTAAACATGAATTGGCTTATTATTTACAAAAAGCCGCCATGGTGAAATTGGTAGACACGCTGCTCTTAGGAAGCAGTGCCTAGTGTATCTCGGTTCGAGTCCGAGTGGCGGCATGACTATATATATGTTATAATTTATTTTGAAATTATAAATTCAAAATTCTGTAGATAAAATTCTTTTATGATATTTCTAACTGTAGAATATATATTAAATCATATTTCTTTTTCAATTACTTCAATAGTTATTATAATTAACTTGATTATGTTATTATTTGGTAATATTCTTGAGTTACGTAATTCCTTAGAGAAAGGGATGATTTTTACTTTTTTCTCTACAATGGCATTTTTAATTTTTCGTTGGATTTATTCAGGGCACTTTCCATTAAGTAATTTATATGAATCTTTAATCTTTCTTTCATGTAGTCTCTGTGTTATTCATATGGTTCCAAAGACTCGGAACCATAATTATGAGTTAAATACAATAATTACACCAAGTACCATTTTTACTCAAGCTTTTGCGACATCAGGTTTCTGTCTCTCAGCAGAAATTAATAAATCCACAATATTAGTACCTGCACTGCAATCTCAGTGGTTAATAATGCATGTAAGTATGATGTTATTGAGTTATGCAGCTCTTTTATGCGGGTCTTTATTATCAGTTGCTCTTTTAATTCTTACATGTCAAAAAAAGATTGATTCTTTTGTGATTGAGAAATTACGTCGTTCCGTTCCAAATGGTCAAATTCATTATTGGAAAGAAAAGATAAATCTTTTGAAAAAAAGCTCGTTCCCTTTATTTACAAATTATTACAAATATGAATTATTTGAGCGTTTGGATTATTGGAGTTATCGTGTTATTACTTTTGGATTTATCATTTTAACTTTGGGTATTCTTTGTGGAGCAGTATGGGCTAATGAAGCTTGGGGATCCTATTGGAATTGGGATCCCAAAGAAACTTGGGCATTTATAACTTGGACAATATTTGCAATTTATTTACATATTAGAATACACAAAAATTGGAAAGGTATAAATTCTGCATTTATAGCTTCTATCGGATTTCTTATTATTTGGATATGTTATTTTGGTATCAATCTGTTAGGAATAGGTTTACATAGCTATGGTTCATTTAAATTTATATATAGTTGAATTTTCTAATATATTAGAAAATATATATCTTTACTTAAAAAAAAAGTTTATATGCTTTAATGGAAGAACATATAACATTTAAAAATTCTTTTCCTCTGAATCTTTTTCAACTGAAATGAAAAAAATGGTTCATTTTTTTTTTAATTCACTAACTTAAGTATCCTATATATATTTAGGATACCAAAAAATTTTTTAGTATTAGTATCCCATAAAAAAGAATTTTTCGGTATCCTAAATAAAGAATATCAAAAAACCCTACAGGTAATTAATGTTACCTATATTAACACCGGTAGAAAACTTTATTAGTACAATACTTTGAAAATTTTTTGTAAAAAATCTTTTAAAGTAAAGTCACAAAATGATTTTTTTTGTATTTTTAACTAAATAACTCGATTTTAAAAATTCCTTTATCTTGTAATAAAGGAGTTGAGAATGAGAGGTTGACCTTAAAAGTAGCTGTAGCTCTTTCAAATCTGAATTATCATCATCTTCGTCGTTTTTGTCATTCAAAAATAGAAGTTAAAGAGAATGGGTCTAATTTCTATTTCTTGGGAGTCCCTAAGTATTTCATTGCTATATAGATTATTCATAGCAGAGCAAGAATAAGATAAAAATAGTATTCTCTTTCTTTTGTAAGAAAAAGAAAACCATTTACTCATCTTTGAACCATTTGAAAAAGGTTTTTCAATCTTTCAATCATAATTAAATCCTTTACTATTCAAATTTAATAGCCAATATAATATACGTAAAAGAAGAATTCGAATCTTTTCTGATTTAGTTTTTTAAGTTATTAATTCGTCTCTTTTTATTTCTTTCTTAATGATGTATTTATAATAAATATAATAAATATAGTATAGCGATTTTATGAAGGTCCTTTTTGCAAACTAAGCAAATTTTTAAGAAAATTGCAATTTTTTTATCAAATATAAAAAAAGCAATTTTTTCTAATTAAAAAAATAATAATTTTGGTTTTATTGTTTTTTTTATAATAAAAAAAGCAAATTCTTAAAAAGAATTCATAAAAAGAAACACCAATCAAAATCAAAAATAAAAATGAAAAGATTTTCAAAAGTCCTTGGTTTAATATTTAATTTAATTAAATTTAAACCAAATTTAGTTTGAAAATAGAGATTTTTGTTTCGATTCAAAAAAAAAAGATCAAAAAGATTTCTTCACTATTCTTTTTTTAACAAAAGATTTTCAATTATAGATTCTCTATAAAATAAAAAAGGAAAAAAAGCCCACTATCGGAGTTGAACCGATGACCATCGCATTACAAATGCGATGCTCTAACCTCTGAGCTAAGTGGGCTTACATAATAAAAAAATTGTCGAAACTCAAAAAATCTCAGATCTGAATTTTGAATTTATATATTTTAGATATATAAGAAAAAATATAAGAAAAAAAGATTGTTTTTTACAATCTAATGAAAACTTTTTTTTGAGTTTTTGATAATTTTTTTTAATTTTCAAAAACTCAACATATATCTGATTAAAATTTCGTTCATTATGAAATAAAATGAAAAAATCTTTTACCTAATTCATTTAATTAGAAAAATTTTATTTTATTATAGAAACATTTTCTTTTTAAAAAAAGATAAAACATTATCCATTATAATAATTAGATAAGATAGTTTGTACTCTCTCAATTGATAATGAGAAAACAAAATCAGGATAAATACCAATTCCTATTATTGGTAAAAAAAGACAGATTGAAAGGAAGAGTTCTCGTGATCCAGAATCCGAATCAAAAAAATTCGAGTTTGAAACATGAAATAATTTGTAACCGTAAAACATCTGACGTAATATAGATAACAAATAAATTGGAGTTAATATTACTCCAATAGCCATTACGAAAGTAATTATTATTTTTGGTATTAAAAGATATTTTTGACTAGTAATAAATCCCAGAAATACTACAAATTCTGCAATAAAACCGCTCAGTCCTGGTAATGCAAAAGAAGCCATAGAGAAACTACTGAACAAAGCAAATATTTTTGGCATTAATATAGATATTCCTCCCATTTCTTCAAGATAAACAAGACGAATTCTATCACAACTCGTCCCTACCAAGAAAAAAAAGGCAGCACCAATAAATCCATGAGAAAGTATTTGTAAAATAGCTCCATTTAGTCCTATATCGGTTATAGAGCCAATTCCTATAGCTATGAAACCCATATGAGATATAGAAGAATATGCTATTCTTTTTTTTAAATTGCGTTGACCAAAAGAAGTTGAAGCTCCATAAATAATTTGTATCGTTCCTATTATTATTAACCAAGGAGAAAATATAGAATGAGCATGGGGTAATAATTCCATATTAATCCGAATTAATCCATATGCTCCCATTTTTAATAAAATTCCAGCTAAGAGCATACATGTACTATAATGTGCTTCGCCGTGGGTATCTGGTAACCATGTATGCAGGGGTATAATAGGCAATTTGATAGCATATGCAATAAGAAACCCAATATAAAATGTTATTTCTAATACAACAGGATATGATTGATTAATTAAATTTTCAAAATCTAGTACTGGTTTATTAGAAGCGTACAAACCCATACCCAGAACTGCAGCTAATAAAAAGACAGATCCTGCTGCTGTGTATAAAATGAATTTAGTAGCCGAATAAAGACGTTTTTTACCCCCCCACATGGATAAAAGTAAGTAAACGGGAATTAATTCTAATTCCCACATAATAAAGAAAAGTAAAACGTTTTGAGAAGAAAATAATCCCATTTGAGCGCTATACATTGCTAATAATAGAAAATAAAACAATTGGCAATTTCGAGTAATTGGCCAAGCTGCTAAACAGGCTAAAGTAGTAATAAAACCTGTCAGTAAAATAGGTTGTATGGAAAGCCCATCGACTCCCAATCTCCAGTGGAAATCAAAAACATCTATCCATTTGAAATTTTCATTAAGTTGAATTAATTTAACATCAAATTGGAAATAATAAAAAAATACATAAGCTGTTAGAATAAGTTCTAACAAACATATATATAGAGTATACCATCGATATATCTTGTTTCCTTTATGAGGAAAAAAGAAAATAAAAGAACCTGCGAATATAGGAAAAACAACAAGTATTGTTAACCAAGGAAAATAATTCATGAATGATAAGAACGAGATACGTTTTGACCAGAGAAACCCGTGCTCGAAATTAAAGCTTTAATCGAGTACGGGTTTTTTCGGTAAATAGGAATCAAAAGATTCAGATGGAACTTTTTCTAACGTATCAATAAGCTAGAGCCATGCTACGAGTTGTTTCAGGCCCTAGATAAACACGGACACTTAAAAAATCTGTCGGGCAGGCAGATTCACATCTTTTACAACCTACACAATCTTCCGTTCTTGGTGCGGAAGCAATTTGTTTGGCTTTACATCCATCCCAAGATATCATTTCCAATACATCCGTAGGACAAGCTCGCACACATTGAGTACACCCTATACAGGTATCGTAAATTTTTACTGAATGTGACATTGAATTTATAAATTAAAATTTTGGAAATTAAAAATTTTCGATCTGGTCAAAGTAGTAAAGAAGTCAATTATATTTATATTTTAGATACCAGATGAAGCAGTAGTTTATTAAAAATTGAACAATAAGATTTTATTTAATTTAATATATTAAATATAATAAAAAAAAATTATTATTTTATATATAATGGAATGGTATTTAAATTAAAAAAAAGGCCAAAAGATTAAGAATTTGATCTCAACAAAAATTACTAGATTAATTAAAATTATACGTACTAAATACGAATTTTTCACGAATTGGTTTTTCTTATTTCACTAAGAATATAATATATTCAATTCCAAAATTGAACAAAAAAAAAATGAATAGAATATAGTACTGAAATTAAGTTAAGTTTCTTTTTAATAATTTATCTCTATGATATAAAAAAAATAATTAATTATTTAAGAAATTTGATTGATTGATACTAGTTGATTTTCTGTTACGATAAATGGATGAAACAATGGCTAATCCGATAGCAGCTTCAGCAGCTGCAATAGCTATAACAAAAATGGATAAAATATCTCCTTTTAATTGTCGATTATCAACCATGTTAGAAAAAGTTACAAGATTTAAATTAACAGAATTAAGTATAAGTTCAATGCACATAAGTGCCCTAACCATATTTCGACTTGTTATTAATCCGTAGAGACCAATAGAGAATAAATAAACACTGAAAAAAAGCGTATGTTCAAACATGATTTATTAACTCCTTAATTAATTTTTCAATTTTGATAAAAAAAATATATATATTTTTTTTTAATTCTAATTATTATTATTTAGTATTTAGATTTACGATTATTTATTATTTGAGGTAAAAAGGGACAAAAAATTTGGATTTTTTTTATTTAGAATTATCAATTCTTAGAATTTGGAATCATTCTAATCTAAGTATTTCTTATTGTCGAGCCATAGTAATTGCTCCTATCAAGGAAACTAAAAGAATTATAGAAATGAGTTCAAAGGGAAGAAAAAAATCTGTTGCTAAATGAATCCCAATTTGTTGAACGTTATTTATGAGGTCCTGTTCTATAATTTGGTTTGATCTTGTAGTCCAAAGAATCCCGTACCATGATGTATCTAGGATAGTAGTCATTAGTGAAAAAAGAATAGTTGTACAAACCATTGAAGTAACCCCATCTCCAATGGTCCAAAGATAGGAATCTTTGGAATATTGTGAAGTATTCATGAACATTACAGCAAATAAGATCAATACATTTATGGCTCCGACATAAATAAGGAGCTGTGCGGCAGCTACAAAATAGGAGTTCAATGAAATATAGAATAAAGATATCGAAATAAGAACAAATCCCAACGAAAAGGCAGAATAAATTGGATTGGTAAGTAATACTACCCCTAGACCCCCTAATACAAGAACTGATCCCAGAAATACCACAAGAATATCATGTATTGGTCGAGGTAAATCCATTATGTAAAAAAAAAACAAAGAAATTGAAATATATCATGACCATACTAAAAGGTCCAGGAAAGGAAAAGGGATTACCCTATTTTCTTCTTGTATAAAATATAGTTTATGATAAATTTGTCATAGAATGAAAAGGAAATATGGATTAATGTAAATAGAATTTTTATCCGAAAAAAGACTAGTTTGAATAGTGGTTCAAATTGTATATTTCGAAATCATCCCATCACGAAAAACAGATTGTCAGTTTCAATCAAAGAGTGATTTTCGACAATCAATAGTTTTGAGTTTTCTTTGTAGTTACTGACTAACCAAAAAAAATCTTAGTAATTAGTAATCGTTCTTGAATCAAAGGAATTCTCTTTATCTATTTGGAATTGAGTCGAATTCATAACAGTTTGAATTGTGTAATCTCCAATTATTGAGATTGGTAACCGACCCAAAGCAATTTGATTATAATTCAATTCATGACGATCATAAGTAGAAAGTTCATATTCTTCAGTCATTGATAAACAGTTTGTTGGACAATACTCGACACAATTACCACAAAATATACAAACCCCGAAATCAATACTATAATTTAGCAATTGTTTCTTTTTAATATCTCTTTCCAATCTCCAATCAACAAGGGGTAGATCTATCGGGCATACACGAACACATACTTCACAAGCAATACATTTATCAAATTCAAAGTGGATTCGACCCCGGAAACGCTCTGACATGATCGATTTTTCATAAGGATATTGAATAGTGACAGGTAAACGATTTGTGTGGGATAAGGTAATTATGAAACCTTGACCAATGTACCTTGCAGCTCGTATTGTTTGTTGACCATAATTCATGAACCCAGTTACCATAGGGAACATATTGTAAATATCAATGAGAAAATGGAAGTTTCTTTCTCTTGTTTGAGAGATATTATGAATCGAGAATCTTGTTATCGTATTCTGTTATTTATAGTGAGACAAGTTGAGAAGAAGTTGTTAATAAAAGATTACCTAGAGAAATAGGTAAAAGAAATTTCCATCCAAGATTTAATAACTGGTCTATTCTCATCCTAGGTAAAGTCCATCTTGTTGTGATAGAAATGAAGAGAAACAAATAAGCCTTAGCTAATGTAATAAAGATACCAATTGTCATTCCAAAAATTCCAGCCATTTTCTTTATTTTAAAAAGTTCAGGAATGGATATGTACGGAATAGAGAAATTCCACCCACCTAAGTAAAGAATTGTGACAAATAATGAAGAAACTAATAGATTTAGGTAAGAAGCAAGATAAAAGAGAGCATATTTGATACCCGAATATTCGGTTTGATAACCTGCTACTAATTCCTCCTCTGCTTCTGGTAAATCAAAAGGCAATCTCTCACATTCGGCTAGAGAAGAAATTAGAAAAACTAGAAAGCCTATAGGCTGACGCCACAGATTCCACCCCCAAAAACCATATTTGGACTGTGCTTCAACTATATCAACTGTACTTGAACTGTTAGATAATCATAGTCGAAAAAAACATGACTGTTTTCATCGCTATTTCAAAACCGTACATGAAACCTCAGCTTCATACGGCTCCTCTATGGCCACAAAAAATGTAAGGACTAGTTCGGTATTATCGGCATCTTTCTTTGGGGGTAGACAGAATAAAGATAGATCGGAGAGTCCCAAATTAGACCAATGGAATTCTGTCTGCTAGAATAATCAAAAAGTTGCTTCCGAATTGATCTTATCCTTTATAATGAGAATCTCTCTTTGTTCGGTAATAACTGAATCTTTCAATAAAATACTCGTTATATCAATAAATATAAAGAATTAGGCATTAGTTCATGAATCATGATAAGAATTGTATATGTATGAATATGGAAGAAAGAATAAAGAAAGATTTTTTTTATTATTCATACCATATATGGCATTCCATTTCTTTTTTCCTCTTCTTCTGTCTCAGGGGAGGGTACTTCAAAAAAAAATAAAGGATTAATTCGTTCTTGATAGTCATTTCTTTAATCAGTGAATAGGAGCATACTCTAGATCGGAATCGTAAGGAAGTACTACTTGATCATTTCTACAAATTTCAAGTCCTTATTATGATTCGTTTTATGTGGAAAAACCTCTTTTTTGATACCTTACATTATCTCGATTACTAATCTTTTGTGTACCTTGGTGTTCCTAACTGTCCACTGACTTTTGATTGATCGCCGGTATAGTAATAAATAAAAGAAAGTAGTAGAAACTCCATACAGTTGATCTTTTGTTTGCACCCGCTTCAAGATATGATGACTAATCAAAAAATCGGAATCTTGGGGTAAACAGTTTACGCTACTTATGTTTACTTCAACTTGATTCTTGTACATAGGGAATGAGATTTTTTATTCTTACTACAAATTGATAAGCTGTTTTGTTTCACTCATATAACTATCTGGTTTAACTCATCAACCCGAATGCTGAATAAAAAAATGAGAATATCTATTCAATACATTGAACCTCTTTTTGTTCTTTGATTTTTAGAAGAAAAAGAGGTAAAAGTTCATATTCCAACGAATCACACGTAGAGATATTGATAATACACATAGAGTTAATGGTATTTCATAACTAATAGATTGAGCAGCAGCTCGTAGACCACCTGAAAAGGAATATTTATTATTCGATCCATATCCTGACATAAGAAGACCAATAGGAGCAATACTTGAAATGGCGATCCATAAAAAAACACCTATACCGAGATCAGCTAAAACAAGACGATACTCAAAAGGAATTACTAAATAGCTTAGTAGAACTGATATAACTGCTATAGACGGTCCGACACTAAACAGACGAATATCTCCTCGAGATGGGAGGAGATCCTCTTTCAAAAGTAATTTAGTCCCATCTGCTATAGCTTGAAGAATTCCCAACGGACCAGCATATTCAGGCCCAATACGCTGTTGGATCGCTGCAGATATTTCTCTTTCTAACCAAACAATTACTAGTACTCCTATTATGATTCCCAATAGCAGGGTCAAAATAGGTACAATCCATATCAGTCCATAGACTTCTTTGAAAAATCCCGATGTAGAGAAAGAATTGATAGTTTGTACTTCTGTCGTATCAATTATCATTTCAACGATCAACTTCTCCCATAATGATATCTATACTACCTAATATCGTCATGATATCAGCCAATTTCATTCTTTTAACTAGCTGAGGAAGAATTTGCAAATTGATAAAACCGGGTGGACGAATTTTCCATCTCCAGGGGAAAACACTATTATCTCCTATCAAATAAATCCCTAATTCCCCTTTTGGGGCTTCCACTCTCACATAAAGTTCTTGTTTCGACAATTCAAAATTGGGTGAAGGTTTTTTACTTATAAATCTATATGCAAAATCATTCCATTCGGAATTCTTTGCTCTATCAAAGCGTCGGACTTCTAAACTCTCATAGGGTCCTCCAGGAATTCCCTCTAGAGCCTGTTGAATTATTTTTATGGATTCCCTCATTTCACCGATTCGTACTAAATAACGAGCTAATGAATCTCCTTCTTTTTGCCATTGGATTTCCCAATCGAATTCATTGTAACACTCATAATTATCAACTTTACGAAGATCCCATTGGATTCCAGAAGCTCGTAACATTGGACCGGATAAACCCCAATTTACTGCTTCTTCTCCACCAATAATGCCCACTCCTTCCACTCGTTCCAAAAAAATGGGATTCCGTGTAATCAGTTTTTGATATTCAACAAAAACTGTTAAGAAATAATCGCAGAAATCGAAACATTTCTCTATCCATCCATAAGGTAGATCAGCAGCTACCCCCCCGATGCGGAAATAATTATGCATCATTCGCATACCTGTGGCGGCTTCGAATAGATTGTATATCAATTCTCTCTCTCTGAAAATATAGAAGAAAGGAGTCTGTGCACCGATATCTGCCATAAAAGGTCCAAGCCATAACAAATGAGAAGCTATACGGCTCAATTCCAGCATAATAACTCGGATATAGCTAGCTCTTTGAGGTACTTGAACATTTTCCAATTTTTCTGGTGCATTTACCGTTATTGCCTCTGTGAACATAGTAGCTAAATAATCCCACCGTGTTACATAAGGTAGATATTGTATAATTGTTCGGTTTTCCGCTATTTTTTCCATTCCTCTGTGTAAATAGCCCAATATGGGTTCACAATCAATAACATCTTCACCATCGAGAGTAAGGATCAGTCGAAGAACACCATGCATTGATGGGTGGTGAGGACCCATATTGACTATCATGAGATCTTTTCTTGTAACCGGTACAGTCATATCTTTTCTTCCTGAATTCATTATTCCATGAATTCCTCAAAGTGAGGCTCATCAAAATGAAAAATCGAATACTACTAAAAAAAAATTCAAACGATGAAATTAACGAGTTTGTGGCTCTCGAATATTCAACTGATCAATTAATTTATTATAACGTACTCGATTTTTCTTTGACAAATAAGTCAGCAACCGTTGACGTTTTCCCAGAATTTTTCGTAGACCCCTTTCCGATAAAAAATCTTTTTTGTGCAATTCTAAATGGGAAGTAAGTCTCTGTATCTTATTGGTGAAACTGAATACTTGAAATTCAACAGAACCCTTATTTTCTTCTTGTGGAATAATAGGAGTGAATGAATTTTTGATCATAAATAACAAAATTTTTCTATCTTTTTTCTTTCTTTTTCATGGATGATTTTTCCGATCAGGAAAAATCAAAAAATCAGAATTATGCCAGTTATTTGAATCTAGTACACACAAAAATTTGGATTGATTCATATACTACTTTTTTATTCTATCCAAATCAAATGAAGGATTTGATTATGTGACAAATCAAATTTTCCGGAGAAATTTTATCACCTTTGGTCCCGAAAGGTAGATATTTGGATTTCTCGATATTTTATTTGAGAAAATAGAACCCCGGATCCAGTAAGAAATCAATTCGCAACGATAGCTCGGAGGGAGCTCATTAATTTGCGAATCCCCCTCTTCTTCCCACTCGGATTCCGAAAATGGGAGTGAATACGATGGGTCCAACTCCTCTGATGGATCGTCGATTGACGGTTTGAAATACTTAACACCCTTGTTTATTTCTTCTAGTAAATTGAGAACACCTATTAAGAGTTTTAGTTTCTTCATGGTATTATATGAACCGCTCAATCTGGTGAAGAAGAGGACTAAAATGATTTCTTAAAAAAACTCTTCCAACTCTTGATACAAGATAAAGTCCTTGTCAGCGGAATCATAGGACTCATCAGAATCATAGTCCTTATCATCTGATTCCTCCTTTTCTGATTCTGAATCAGAATCAATATCCTTTTCCTCCTTTTCTGATTCTGAATCAGAATCAATATCCTTTTGATCAATATCCTTTTCTGATTCTGAATCAGAATGAACATCCTCTTTTTCATTAAACGAGTCTGATTCCAGTGACTCTTTAAAATCAAAAGGATCTTGACCATTAATAGGTCCGTGGCCGTTAATAGGTCTTTCCCACAAAGACAGGACTTATTTATTTTTTGTTAGCATTAGTGATAAATCTGTAACTGTAAAAGTTGTACAATTCTATGTGATTAAGCATTGTGATATCCTCATATTTCCATTCCAAATAATTTTGAAGCTTAGTAGCTTTTTATCGAAAAAAATACCTTTAGTTGATCATTATTTATCGACGATCCCTATCTATAGATCAATCTAGTGGAATTTCTATTCTGTTTGATAAATCACATGAGATTTTAGTGAACTCCATCTATGTCCATATATGGATTTTCGACATAAAAATAAGACAAATAAGGAAACCTGAAAATTAACTACTAATAATTTTCAAGAATAATCCCCTTTATTTTTATTAAGGGGATTCATTTCACTCTTTTTAGTAACAGTGAGAAAAAAAATTGGATCAATATTATGCTTATGTTGGCCAATAAGAAAATTATTAACAAAAATTTTCTTAATAATTAAGAATATTAAGAATTCAGAAATCTTAGAATTCTTTGTTTGGTTTCAGGACCATGACCAAAACTTTTCTATTCAGTTTTAGGACCTGGAGTTTTTGGTTCAGAAATCTTAGAATTATTTCTTGGGCTTGAAGAACATTTCGTCCCCAAGAACCTTTTCTAGAAAAGAAAAAAAAGACTGAGCTGGTACATTTTTTCCTTTCTGCAATGGTGGTATATTTTGTCCTTTGACCAATCTTCTTATTTTTTCTTTTATTTCACCTTTTAGATATACCAAATACGAATAGTTTGGAATAGTCCTATGTGATGTTTTTCTTATAAGAGATCTCTCTTGATCAGAAATAGATTCAAAGAAATTCTCATCACATTTTTCTAGAATATAATACATAAACGCAATAACGCCATCATAAGGTAATGTGTCAGGTTCATAGGTAGAACGTCTTGCCTCATGAATCTCTTGGTAGAGATGCTGAAGTTCTGAATTATTCAAATCAGTAAATTCCTATAAAAGGCTTTTTATTTCCAATCGAACTAGGTTTTTTGCTTTATTCGCATCTAGTTCGAGTTCTTGGATAGTTCGCATTCTGCACCTCCGGTCTGAGTTTCTAAAAACTATCATGTTATCGGGATATAATCCCTTAAAATTGAAAATACATACCAGTAAGAATGAATAAGATTTTTCAAATTCTGTAGCATAGCTATGATGAAATCAAAAGTCTGCAACAGAGTTTCCAAAAAAAAAAGGGCTATAACTCAAATATTCGAAAAAAGAAAGAAAAAAATTCAAAGATTGGATACCCCTTTACAATACAAAAAAAGGGTATATTTGTATCTATTTATAAAGAAATTAAGGAAAAAAGTCTTTAAGAATTCTGCGAATTTCTTTATTCCTATATTGGTATAGGAAATAGACTATTTTCGAATTCTATCTAGATTGTGGATACATAGGTATCCTTAACATACTGAAACGACTTCCATTATTCGTATCAAACCAATTGATTTGTCATATAAGTCTTAATTTCATATCTCCGAATAGAAAAAGAAGTAAAAATATCTTCATATATCAGACGTTCACTAATTAGTACTGCATCTTCAGAATTATAACCCTCCCATGGCATATAAGCTACTAATATGTTTTTTCCTAAAGCGAGTTCCCCATCAACTGTAGCGGCACCGTCCGCCAAAATTTGACCTTTTTTAACGCATTTACCTCCCTGAACCCGGGGTTTTTGATGGATCAAAGTTTTTTTGTTGGAATCTTGATACTTAACTAAAGGAATACTTTCAGTATTCCCATTCCTTGAAAAAAGGATCTTTTGACTATCAGTATAAAGGACCTTTCCCTGATGCTCAGCTATAAGTGAAAACCCCGAATCTACAGCCGTTTGGCCTTCTAGTTTCAACGAAAAAATGCATATCTTTGATTTACTTGAATAAGGAAAGGTGAAAATCCATGATTTCTTGTCTTCATTCCTTTTTCTTCTATTTGATACATAGATTGGAAGGCTTTTTTCATAGAGTAAGACAGAATGGATTCAAAAAAAAAAGATGTTTGACATATATATTCGAGAGAGTCATATATTGATTATATGCAAATATCATCTTGCATATATATTCTAGTATAATAGAAAAATATTGATGATATGAGAATACTATCTTCCATATATGAAATGAGACATGGAAGGGGGACACTACGACGAAGTTCCGGGAGTTACGAAGGAAGCTTGGGACTTATATTGTTTATGGGTTGAGAACAAAAGTTGAACTCTAAGAGGTAGAATCTGCCGTTGTTCCTCAGTAGCTCAGTGGTAGAGCGGTCGGCTGTTAACTGATTGGTCGTAGGTTCGAATCCTACTTGGGGAGATTGGATTAGTTCTTAATGA